GTCCTGAGCGTGACATCTGCTCGTAAGTGGTCTTAATTTAGGAATTTTTATTATTCTAAATAACAATTAAGCTTTTGCGCACACAACAACACAAACCATCTTTGTTTGTTTTACGATATGATATGCTTTGGCCGAGATGTCCGAGAGGTGCCAGGGGGCTTTTTATTTTATTCTCTATCATAGTACATTCTTGAAAGAATGAATACGCCCAGATCCCTCAATAGAAGGCCTGTCGGCTTGGTTTCCATTAGCGTGTACTTGATAGAAATCTTTCTTCGAGTGGCTCAGTGACCTTCCCAATTCAATCATCAGTTCTATCTGCTCTAAGCGGTTCTCTTTTTTGAGACCCGATCGATGGAGTTCTATTCTGCCTATTCCTCTGATCCAAGAGTAGAAGACTATGCCGTGGCCTCTCTGAACGCTTTCTCTTTCTAGACTCCTTCAGTTCCTTGACACTGGCATTCTGGCCTAACGTCAAGAGCTGCTCGATCTCGATATGGAACAACTAGAAAGTTCATGCATAAACTCCTCTGCCGGCTCGGTCCGCTGACAAAATTTTTTATGTAACTAGCTCGGGCTTTAGGTTAATGGTAAAATTTTGAAAGAAAATCAATCGGTTCAACTCTAGCTTAGACCGGGCAGGGGGTGGGTCAGCTGAATCAATCCAATCAATTGCTTTCACTCGCGTTGAAGGGTTACTGGGACACTAAACTAATAGAGACATTCGGCATTGATCGGGTCCACGGATTCCCCCGTGCCAAAAATAAGATAAAACTAACTAAGCGTGGAGTTCTTAGCCATCTATATCGCGGGAGAGCGGGGCTTTGCCTCCTTCGAGACACATGGCTCTGTATGCTACTACGCTATCTAACTTGCTTGAGCTTACTTTAAAAGGGCTTGCCTTATCTGCTTGAGTGCTCCAGTCCAGCGCTGGAGTTCCTTAATGCAGCTGGAGGGCTTACTGGCTATAGTTTAGTTTGAGGGGGCTTTCGTTCGCAACAAGGTAGCCGTAGGGAAAACCTATGGGCTGGTAAAGGTGTCGTGGCTCCGAGGGTAACTTTGTGGCCTCCCTTGCCTGACCCTGTAACAAAGGTCATCAGATATATAAAACTTCCCTCTCTTCTCGAGACCTAGGAATCGGAGCTAAGTGTGTAAGTTCTTCTAATTGAAGTCAGACCTAGTCAGCTTCTAAGTCAGCTTTCAGGCCTGGAGTGACCGCATCGCTTAGTTTAGTCTTCTGGGGATTTACCGGCTTCTAATTCATCTATAAGTGAAGGCTCTGAAAGACCTGCTTCTATATTTCAAGTCTAGTTCTCCCCATCGAGGGAGGCTAGTCAAGTCAAGCAAGAGCGCGGGACTGTATTCTATGCTAATAGAAAGTCTTCGGTACAACTCTTCTTTCCTCCGTTCACCCAGTGGAAGAACCAAAGACGCCTATTTATTTCTTTCTTTATTTAAGGGGTCAGATGGGTCAAGCCGCCTATTATTTCTTTATTTGTTACCAGATTTGGTACCAGCAAGGAAATTACCTCGGTCGGAGATCCGATAGCTGCAGAAGAAGGAGGAGCGTCGGGATTCTAGTTGCCCCTTCTTACACGGGCTTGGCTTGAAGGCTTTACCCCTTTAGTGGCGGGGTTACCGGGCTTCGAGGAACCTACTTGACTTCTTCGTTCCGTCGTTGACCCATGATCAATGGCTTAATCCACTGGACCACCTGGAACTGCTCTTGCCTTTAGGACCGACCACTACAAAGGGAAAGAATCATTCATTTCTCTATTCAGATGGGCCCCTACTCTTTCTATTCTAAGTCACTCGGGCAGAGAGCAATTCTTGGACAGATACACGCGCCTAGCTAGAAGAGGAATTACTCGCTTCGCCCCTTTACTTTAGGCAGGAGTACACACCTATTCTCTTACACAATTAGCTCAGTAACAAGATAGCACGCGGGTCTTTCTATTGCTATTTACCTCGGGGAGAGAGGAGGTCTTGCTATATTACTTACTAAAGACAGGAAGAGAGCACTTGGGCTACCTCAAGAGCTACTAGGAGAGGGGAGGGCTGACCTTAGCCCAACCCTTCCTACAGGCGGGAATGTAGGGCAGGCAAGCTAACAACCTTATGGAGCTAACGGGGCACTCAATAAATCATGCTTATTGACATAAAAATAAAAAAAACGAACCCCCTAGGGAAGACTGACTCGCAGACCGGATAGGCAACCCCGGAAAGCCAGATCCGGGTAACCGGGGCAGTGTCCTCACTTTAGGAATAAATGCAAAACTTAGGATAAAAACCTAGCTACAGAGGCTGAGGGAAAGGCCGGACTCTAGTCCTGACTTTAGGCAGGTTTAATCATTCTTCTAAGCATCCTCCCTTATGAAACTACCAGTGGCGTTAAAGTATGCTTCTTATTACAATTAACAAACTAACTCAGTAAAAGGACGTTACCCCCCTTCCTCCTCGGGGGGATATTCCCGTTGTGCTCTGACATCACATACTTGAAGGTCCAATTAGAGGCCCCCATCCCACTGCCAACGTCTTGCGTCTTCTCTTTCTCTTTCTCCTAGTTAGCAGACGCAGACGATAGCTGCCGAGAATCTTTTTCTCGTCTTCATCGTCTGATCTATAGTGATGGAGTCATCGCGACTGGCTTCTCCCTCCTTCTCTGTCTCCCTCTCTTTCTTTCCTTTAGGACAGCCGGGTGTAAGTTCTTCGATTTTAATGTGGTAAGCATGTGTAGTGAGTACTCTTATTTTATTCTATTGCCTATTTCCTACTGGTAAGAAAAGGTGAGGACAGGTAAGACTATCTGAGGTATCTTTCCTCTCTCTTCTCTCTTTCTGTCTTCTCTTCTAGGTAAGTTTGTTCAAAAAAGGGTTTAGCCATAAAATAAAGAAGCCGGTTAAAGAGAGTTCTAATGTGGGGCGACAAATGGCATTAAATTGCCCTACCCTAAAAGGGGTGCCTTCCCTGAGACTTCCTAAGTCCTAGTTTCAGCTTAATAGACTCAAAAATGACTTAACTGAATTGCCAGGATCAACCATCAAGCGTTCCTTGTGATTCTAGGGGGTTTAGGATAATAAGAGGGCTAAGCTCCTTTCTTTCTTTTTACGTTACGATATGTCTCTGGGTTGCCCTAAATAGAGGGATTCTAATGGGATTTCTTCCTCTTAAGCGATAAACCTATCCAATTGCTGCAGTTTCCTATTCTGTAGTTGCCGCTTTATAACGAGAAGTTTCCGATGGATAAGCCGTAGCCGTGGAAGGAAGACTCTGGCTAAGGCATTGGAGTGCCCCTAATAAGAGTAGTCCTTCTTATAAGCCATTTCCCGTTACGGGTCAGAACCTTATCGCATGGGATATTCTCACAAGTCAGAAGTGAAATAGCACCAAGAGCCTAAAGAAAGGAAAGGTTCTCCTCGGACCATAAGAATATCTTTCTCTCCCTAGACCAGTAGATGTTGCAGTCTTGGGAGCAGTCTTATGGATTTTAGGTAAAACGCAAGTGAGGTTGAAAGTGTGATTCCTAAGGGCATCTAGTTGCCTTCTTCCTATTGGCATTAGAGGAGTCTTTCAAATGGCAGGAAGTAAGAAGTTAGGAAGATTGAAAGCTAGCAAGTGAGAGAGCTTTTTCTAGTCGCAATCCCAGTCCCGGGATCAGTCCCCAGTTAATATGATATGGATAGTAGTCATTTCTGTTCCTTGATCTTACAAGGGGAAGGGGGTGACCCGGAAAAGATATTTTTGGAGTGCCAGGAGGCTAGGGAAGACGATCCAGCCGAGGCAATGTTCGTCTCATAAGCCCCTAAAGTTTCCGCAAGCAAAAAGGCATATTTCAATGTAAAGTTTTATGCATGCGCAAGAGAAGTCGAAGGCCTTAGTCTGTGCCAGTCCCCTCCTCATAAGTTTATATGAAGAGTATACTTTTCTTACCAGTGTTCCAAGTCATACTTTGACGAAAGCATTCCTCTGCTGTCCCCTTGTTTGAGGAGTTCATAGTTTCATCCAGTTCCTTACGAGTGTTCCCCTCCAGCCAGTCTGAAGTCAACAGTATCTTATCACATCAAAAGCCATCAGGGAAGGGAAATCCTAGACTCAGACGAGGAACTCACACTCGCTGGTGAAGTAGTCCTCAAAATCATGGGAAGAAAACAGATTAAGGGAACTGATGCTGCTGGCTTATGGGATGTAGCAGAAAGGGGTTAGCGCGGGAAACTAGCATGGACTGACAGCCCTTCCCGACCTAGAAGAGGGGACACCTCCTCATCTAAGATCTAAGGTAAATGCAAATCTTGCCTATTCACCCTATTCCCTATGAGAAGAAAGCATATTCTATGAATCCCCCAGAAGAAAAGGGGAGAGTAAAAGCTTTCAAACTTCCTTGTTCTATCCCCAGCTGCTGGCTTAGATGTAAAAGAACTGGCTTATGCTTCGTCGGTATGACCACTGGACTTGCCCGGCTATCCTCGCTTTCTTGTGAAAGCTTTCATGATCTCCTATACAAATATTCATGTCGAGAAGAACTTCTTTGAATAGTAGAATAATGTAGAGCATTCTTTTGTTTTATTATTGCCCAAGGCTCACTTAATCCGAAAGAAAGTTTTATTCGGCTCTATGAATAGGAACATCCGAAAACTAGCACCCGTGAGAACCTTCAACAATCTCCTTTCCTGCCTCTGGGAACTTCACTTAAACCTTTCTTTCCCCCTAACGAAAAAAGACTTGCATTAGGCCTCCGGTCTTCTTTCATCTGATAGAATGTCTTAAAAAGAAAGTCTTCTTTATTCCAAAAGTATCGTTGGTCAACATTTTATGAACTCGATGTAAAGAGAGACCCGCTATATATAGAACCATATCGAGAGGCACGGCTCCATACCATACATAGTAAACAGCTATCGGCGGCTCGAAGTTGGAATTCAATAGTCTACAAGCCCGCCCCTGAGAGCGAAGTTGGAAGAATCTCTGTTGCCGTATCCGATGATGCTAGCGCAGTCAGAAGAATGGGTCAAGTGGGAATTGATTCGTTTAAGTTTCCGAAGTAAGTTCGCCTAGTTTTTGGTTTTAGCACCTTCGCTGTAGAAGCACCTCTTTCCGACGCTAAGCGCAAAAGGCACTCGAAGGAGTAGTGGGACCAACCATCACTACCATAGGGCTATAGTGGTAAATCCTGCCACCTCAGACTCCTATTTCCCCTCACGTGTCAACAAACAAGTTGGGTGCTCTCGGTAGGACTCTGTTGCAGGTCTTGACGTTGGCTGATTAAAAAAGGCATCCTCGTCGCAGCAAAGCCCGTCTTTCTTAATTTAGTCAAAAACGAGACTTTCACAGGTCCGATAAGTCTTTCTACTATACTAAACTAATAGGGTGGTTACCTTCAAATGCGTTAATTTGCCTTTTTAGACCTTCTTTGTCAACAAGAGCCCTGCCTTGGTCTTCAATCCCCTTGAGCTGCTAGCGAGCATCCCTCTTTGCTTTCTTTGAAGCGTGCATTGGTCACATAGATGACTTCGTTAAGGAAAGCTGCTTTCAAAGTGCTCATCTCTTCGCTCTCCTCCTTCTGCTAATGCGAATATCCCGTTCTTGGTTCTTAAAGATATGTCTCCTGCCCCTGTTATGTTAGCGTCTCTAATCTCATCTATTGGTTGGAGCTCTCTTCGGGAAAGAGTCTAAAGTAGAGCGTGAAGCTGGGAAGTCAGTCAAGAAGTTTAGTGAAATCCCCCAAATGGAAAGTAAGTAGTCATTGTCGGGACGGAAAGCTGCTCTTCAACCACTTATTTAAGCGCTATGCACCTAAGCTCAGTCTTTCTGGCAGCTATCTTGCTAAACCTAGATTCTTGCTAAAGAGTTCCTTTTTCTTCTTTTCTCTCTTTATGCTCGAAATCGTCTTCTATCGACATCGTCTGCTTACTCTTATCGTACGCTCTTCTTACCCAAAATCATTCCCAAATCGTCTGGTACTTTGTCCGCTCTCCCTTTCCTGGTGAAGGAGAGAGAGTTTGACAAGCTGATGCAGCTAAGAAAGAAAGTCTCGTTGAAAGCAGGAACGAAGATTGTGACGACTATTTGAACTAGTTTCAAAGGCTTGATTGACCCTTGGGCTTAGGATTGAATCTGGCTAGGGCGCCCTCGTAAGGCGTAGGGTAGGGATTTGAAACCTGAGGCCTCTCCTCATCTAGTTCTTTCGTTACGCCGAGAAGAAAGATTATATATATGTCCAATCTCTAGTGATGGTGGGACCAACCAAGATGTATGTCGTCCAACCCGACCTCAGACTCTTTCTTCCCGACCTATTTGACTCTCTGGCCGCAGTTATTTAGGTGGTATTCCGAGATTGAAGAGATCGAATTCCTCCCGGGAACACACGAAAGAAAGATATGAACTGGGTAAATAGAAATGGAAAAGAGATGTTTCCATTTCATCAAAATTATAATAAGCTTTTTCTACATCCATATGATCTACTAAAGTAGATCGGTATTGACCATATAATAAAAGCAGATCTTGGTCCA